GTTAACGTAGCTTAAACATAAAGCATGGCACTGAAGATGCCAAGATGAGCCATAAAAAGTTTCGATAACACAAAAGCCTGGTCCTGACTTTAATATCAATTCTGGCCTGACTTACACATGCAAGTACCCGCACCCCTGTGAGAATGCCCACCATCCCCTATTGTAGGAGAAGAGGAGCTGGCATCAGGCACACTCAACTTAAAGTAGCCCAAGACGCCTTGCTTAGCCACACCCCCAAGGGAACTCAGCAGTGATAAACATTAAGCCATGAGCGAAAGCTCGACTTAGCCAAGACCATAGCAGAGCCGGTAAAACTCGTGCCAGCCACCGCGGTTATACGAGAGGCTCAAATTGATACTCTCCGGCGTAAAGAGTGATTAAAGAAAAAACAAAACTAAGGCCAAACATCTCCTAAGCTGTCATACGCTAATGAAGACATGAAGCCCCACAACGAAAGTGGCCCTAAAACCCTTGAACTCACGACCATTAAGAAACAAACTGGGATTAGATACCCCACTATGCTTGATCGTAAACAACGATGGCAACATACAGATACCATCCGCCAGGGGACTACGAGCATTAGCTTAAAACCCAAAGGACTTGGCGGTGCCTCAAACCCACCTAGAGGAGCCTGTTCTATAACCGATAACCCCCGTTTAACCTCACCACTCCTTGTCAACCCAGCCTATATACCGCCGTCGCCAGCTTACCTTATGAAAGACCAACAGTAAGCTAAATGGGCAACACCCAAAACGTCAGGTCGAGGTGTAGCAAATGGAGTGGGAAGAAATGGGCTACATTTTCTGACCCAGAACATCACGAAAAGTGTCATGAAAAAACACAACTGAAGGTGGATTTAGCAGTAAAAAGAAAACAGAGAGTTCTTTTGAAGACGGCTCTGAGGCGCGTACACACCGCCCGTCACTCTCCTCGAAACACAAACAAACAAATTAATAAACACCTAAAAGACCAAAGAGGAGGCAAGTCGTAACATGGTAAGTGTACCGGAAGGTGCACTTGGAAAAATTAGAATATAGCTAAATAGAAAAGCATCTCCCTTACACCGAGAAGACATCCGTGCAAATCGAATTATTCTAAGCAACACAGCTAGCCTAAACATTTTACAAAATGACCAACCATAAATAACAAACAAATGATTTTACCAAAATAAAACATTCTCCCACCTAAGTATAGGCGATAGAAAAGGACACAACAGAGCCATAGAAAAAGTACCGCAAGGGAAAGCTGAAAGAGAAATGAAAGAACCCATAACAAGCAATAAAAAGCAGAGACCAACCCTCGTACCTTTTGCATCATGATTTAGCAAGTAAAATTCAAGCAAGAAGAATCCTAGTTTGAACCCCCGAAACTAGACGAGCTACTCCGGAGCAATCTTAAAGGATCAACCCGTCTCTGTGGCAAAAGAGTGGGAAGACTCCCGAGTAGAGGTGACAAGCCTACCGAGCCTAGTTATAGCTGGTTGCTTAAGAAATGAATATTAGTTCAGCCTTATATGATTCTCAAACCAAAACAATAGAATAAAAGAGTAAAGCAACATATAAGAGTTAGTCAAAGGGGGTACAGCTCCTTTGAAACAGAACACAACCTTATTCAGGTGAACAAGGATCACATACAATAAAGGACATATCTCCCTCAGTGGGCCCAAAAGCAGCCACCTATAAAGAAAGCGTTAAAGCTCAGGAAGAATTAAACCAATAATAAAGATAACCTTCTCCTAATTCCCTAATAATATTAAGCCGTCCTATTCGCATAGAAGAGATAATGCTAAAATTAGTAATAAGAGAGCATCAGGCTCTCTCCCCGCACACGTGTAAGTCAGACCGGACAAGCCACTGACAACTAACGGACCCAACAACAGAGGGAAAACAACTAAAACTAAACAAACAAGAAAAACCTACATCAAACACAACCGTTAACCCAACACAGGAGTGCCTTAAGGAAAGACTAAAAGGAAAAGAAGGAACTCGGCAAACACAAACCCCGCCTGTTTACCAAAAACATCGCCTCTTGCTAATAAAATGTATTAGAGGTCCCGCCTGCCCTGTGACCACAAAGTTTAACGGCCGCGGTATCTTGACCGTGCGAAGGTAGCGTAATCACTTGTCTTTTAAATGAAGACCTGTATGAATGGCATAACGAGGGTTTAACTGTCTCCTCCTCCCAGTCAATGAAATTGATCTGCCCGTGCAGAAGCGGACATATAAACATAAGACGAGAAGACCCTATGGAGCTTTAGGTCAAAGATCAAGCATGTTAAAAGACTATAAAAGCTATAAGAACTAAAAAAGTCACACAAACCAAATGTAAAATGATCTAAGTACCTTCGGTTGGGGCGACCACGGGGAAAAAAGAAACCCCCACATGGAATGGAAACATTTCCCTAAACTAAGAAAAACACCTCCAAGTAACAGAACATCTGACCAAAAATGACCCAGGATTAAATTACCTGATCAATGAACCAAGTTACCCTAGGGATAACAGCGCAATCCTTTCCCAGAGCCCATATCGACGAAAGGGTTTACGACCTCGATGTTGGATCAGGACATCCTAATGGTGCAGCCGCTATTAAGGGTTCGTTTGTTCAACGATTAACAGTCCTACGTGATCTGAGTTCAGACCGGAGTAATCCAGGTCGGTTTCTATCTATGAATTTACTTCTTCCCAGTACGAAAGGACCGGAAAAAGAGGGCCAATACTTAAAGCAAGCCCCACCCCCACCTTCTGAAAACAAATAAAAAAATAAAGGGGTATAATCAACCTGCTAGAGATAATGGCACGCTAAGGTGGCAGAGCCTGGTAACTGCAAAAGGCCTAAGCCCTTTCACCCAGGGGTTCAAATCCCCTCCTTCAGCTATGAACTCTATCCTAACTAACATCATTAATCCCCTAGCCTACATCATCCCAGTACTTCTAGCAGTAGCATTTCTTACCCTCCTAGAACGAAAAGTATTAGGCTATATACAACTACGAAAAGGACCCAACATTGTAGGGCCATACGGGCTTCTCCAACCAATCGCCGATGGAGTCAAACTATTTATTAAAGAACCCATCCGCCCCTCCACCTCATCCCCATTTCTCTTCCTCGCCACACCAACACTAGCACTTACCCTCGCCCTGACGATATGAGCCCCCATACCAATGCCCTACCCTGTAGTAGACCTTAGCCTAGGAATCCTGTTCATCCTCGCCCTATCAAGCCTAGCAGTATATTCAATTTTAGGCTCCGGATGGGCCTCAAACTCAAAATATGCCCTAATCGGGGCCCTACGAGCCGTAGCACAAACTATTTCATACGAAGTAAGCCTAGGACTAATCTTATTATCGACCATTATTATTGCAGGAGGCTTTGACCTAAAAACGTTCAATATTGCCCAAGAGACGACATGACTTATAGCCCCAGCCTGACCCCTAGCAGCAATATGATATGTCTCAACCCTAGCAGAAACAAACCGAGCCCCATTTGACCTGACAGAAGGAGAGTCAGAACTAGTTTCAGGATTTAACGTAGAATATGCAGGAGGACCTTTCGCCCTATTCTTCCTTGCCGAATACTCAAACATCTTACTAATAAATACATTATCAACTATCCTATTTCTAGGGGCCCTACACAACCCCCTTATCCCACAATTAACTACTATAAACCTAATACTAAAAGCCGCCCTACTATCAACCCTTTTCCTCTGAGTCCGAGCCTCATATCCCCGATTCCGATATGATCAGCTAATACACCTAATTTGAAAAAACTTCCTACCCCTAGCCCTAGCCCTAATTATCTGAAATCTAGCCCTACCAATTGCCCTAGCAAGCCTCCCCCCCTACTAAAACCAAGGAAATGTGCCTGAACCGTAAAAGGGTCACTTTGATAGAGTGAAACATGAGAGTTAAAATCCCCCCATTTCCTTAGGAAGAAGGGATTCGAACCCATCCTCAAGAGATCAAAACTCTTAGCGCTTCCACTACACTACTTCCTAGTAAAGTCAGCTAATTAAGCTCTCGGGCCCATACCCCGAACATGTTGGTTAAAATCCTTCCTTTACTAATGAACCCATATGTACTTTCCATTATTATCATAAGCCTAGGACTAGGGACCACAATTACATTCGCCAGCTCACATTGACTGCTAGCCTGAATAGGACTAGAAATTAATACCCTTGCCATCCTTCCACTAATAGCCCAACACCACCACCCACGAGCCGTAGAAGCAACAACAAAATATTTTCTCACACAAGCTACAGCAGCAGCCCTAGTCCTCTTCTCCGCCACCCTAAACGCATGAATAACAGGAAACTGAGAAATTCAACAACCATTCCACCCAACAATCATTATTATTACAATACTAGCCCTAGGACTTAAAGTAGGTCTAGCCCCCATACACTTTTGATTACCAGAAGTACTACAAGGTCTCAACCTCCACACCGGCCTTATTTTATCAACATGACAAAAACTAGCCCCAATAATCCTAATTTACCAACTATCCATAGAAATTAATCAACCAATAATAATTTTTATCGGACTAACCTCCGCCCTTGTAGGCGGATGAGGAGGCCTCAACCAAACACAACTACGAAAAATCCTAGCATACTCATCCGTCGCCCACATAGGATGAATAATAATTGTAATAAGCTACTCACCAAACCTAATACTGCTAAACCTAATAATTTACATTACTATAACATCCACAGCATTCATGGCACTAAAAACCATATCAGCCACAAAAATTAATACATTAGGAACAAGCTGAACAAAAGCCCCAATCCTCACAGTAATTACCATAATAACAATACTCTCCCTAGGAGGACTTCCACCAATAACAGGATTCATGCCAAAATGATTAGTCCTACAAGAACTGACTAAACAAGGGCTCCCGCTAACAGCCACATTAATAGCGATAACAGCCCTACTAAGTCTATTTTTCTATATACGAATCTGTTACACCATAACACTGACCATCTTCCCAAACACAAACAATACAAAAACACCATGACGACTTTTACCAACACAAACAATAATACCCCTGTCAATTACAGCAGTCATGACAACCATACTGCTTCCAATCTCCCCCATAATTATAGCAGTAGTAACATAGAGACTTAGGATAGAACCAAACCAAAAGCCTTCAAAGCTTTAAACAGGAGTGGAAATCTCCTAGTCCCTGATAAGACCTGCAGGACTCTATCCCACATATTCTGAATGCAACCCAGACGCTTTAATTAAGCTAAGGCCTTTATAGATGAGAGGGCCTCGATCCCACAAAATCTTAGTTAACAGCTAAGCGCCTAAACCAGCGAGCATTCATCTACCTCCCCCGCCTTTCGGGGAGGGGGGTCGGGGTCGGTAAAACGCCTCGCGGCTAAGCCCAAGCAAGGAATTATCCTGCATCTTCAGATTTGCAATCCGACATGTAATACACCATAAGGCTTGATAAGAAAAGGAATTGAACCTCTGTTTGTGGAACTACAACCCACCGCTAAAACACTCAGCCATCTTACCTGTGGCAATCACCCGTTGATTCTTTTCCACTAATCACAAAGACATTGGCACCCTATACCTAGTATTTGGCGCTTGAGCTGGCATAGTAGGGACAGCCCTAAGCCTGCTGATTCGAGCCGAGTTAAGCCAACCCGGAGCCCTTCTTGGAGATGACCAAATTTATAATGTCATCGTTACGGCACACGCTTTCGTAATAATCTTCTTTATAGTAATACCAATTATAATCGGTGGATTTGGCAACTGACTAATTCCACTAATAATTGGGGCCCCTGATATAGCATTCCCACGAATAAATAACATAAGCTTCTGACTCCTTCCACCATCGTTCCTTCTACTCCTAGCCTCCTCTGGGGTAGAAGCTGGAGTAGGAACAGGATGAACTGTATACCCCCCACTTGCCGGAAATCTGGCCCACGCCGGGGCATCCGTAGATTTAGCAATTTTTTCCCTACATCTTGCAGGGGTCTCATCAATCCTCGGGTCCATTAATTTTATTACCACAATTATTAATATAAAACCCCCAGCCATTACACAATACCAAACTCCGCTATTTATTTGAGCCCTTTTAATTACAGCCGTACTTCTACTTCTATCCCTACCAGTCCTTGCTGCAGGAATTACAATGCTGCTAACGGACCGAAACCTAAATACAACATTCTTTGACCCGGCAGGCGGGGGGGACCCAATTCTCTATCAACACTTATTCTGATTCTTCGGCCACCCTGAAGTCTACATTTTAATTTTACCAGGATTTGGAATAATTTCACACATCGTCGCCTATTACGCCGGTAAAAAAGAACCCTTCGGTTATATAGGAATGGTCTGAGCCATAATGGCCATCGGCCTCCTTGGTTTTATTGTCTGAGCACACCACATGTTTACAGTAGGAATAGACGTAGACACCCGAGCCTATTTTACATCCGCCACAATAATTATTGCCATCCCAACGGGTGTTAAAGTTTTCAGCTGACTAGCAACCCTACACGGAGGGTCAATTAAATGAGAAACACCCCTCCTGTGAGCCCTAGGCTTTATTTTCCTATTTACGGTGGGGGGGCTGACCGGGATTGTATTAGCAAATTCATCCATCGACATTGTACTGCACGACACGTACTATGTTGTTGCACACTTCCACTACGTCCTATCCATAGGAGCCGTATTCGCAATTATGGGCGGATTTGTCCACTGATTTCCTCTATTCACCGGCTACACACTACATGATGTCTGAACTAAAATCCATTTCGGAGTTATATTTATTGGAGTTAACCTAACCTTCTTCCCACAACACTTCCTAGGTTTAGCAGGAATACCACGACGCTACTCCGACTTCCCAGACGCATATACCCTATGAAATACAGTCTCATCTGTCGGATCCCTCGTATCATTAACTGCCGTGATCTTATTCCTATTTATTCTATGAGAAGCATTCGCTGCTAAACGAGAAGTAAAATGAGTCGAACTAACAATTTCAAACCCTGAATGACTACACGGATGCCCACCACCCTACCACACATTTGAAGAACCAGCATACGTTCGAGTACACCCAGCATGAGCCTACAAATTCTGAGATAATAACCCCCTATTCAAGAAAGGAAGGAATTGAACCCCCATTTGCCGGTTTCAAGCCAGCCGCGTAACCACTCTGCCACTTTCTTTTAATGAGACACTAGTAATAAAAATTACACTGCCTTGTCAAGGCAGAATTGCTGGTTAAAACCCTGCGTGTCTTTAGTCTAATGGCACATCCCTCACAACTAGGATTTCAAGACGCAGCCTCACCCGTAATAGAAGAAATACTTCATTTCCACGATCACGCACTAATAATTGTCTTTCTCATCAGCACTTTAGTGCTTTACATTATTGTAGCAATAGTATCCACCAGTCTTACTAATATGTACATCCTAGACTCCCAAGAAATTGAAATTGTATGAACAATTTTACCAGCAGTAATTTTAATCCTAATTGCACTCCCATCTTTACGAATCCTTTATTTAATAGATGAAATTAACGACCCGCACCTGACGATCAAAGCCATCGGTCACCAGTGATATTGAAGTTACGAGTACACTGATTACGAAGACCTTGGATTTGACGCATACATAATCCCCACCCAAGATCTCACCCCCGGCCAATTTCGCCTCTTAGAAACTGACCATCGAATAGTAGTACCCATAGAATCACCTGTTCGGGTTCTAGTAACAGCAGAAGACGTCCTACACTCATGAGCAGTACCAGCACTAGGTGTTAAAATAGACGCGGTCCCAGGCCGCCTGAACCAAACAGCATTTATTGCCGCCCGTCCGGGAATCTACTACGGACAATGTTCTGAAATCTGCGGCGCTAACCACAGCTTTATACCTATCGTAGTTGAAGCAGTACCCCTACAACACTTCGAAAACTGATCCTCAATAATACTAGAAGACGCCTCACTAAGAAGCTAAATCAGGGAAAAGCGTTAGCCTTTTAAGCTAAAGACTGGTGGCCCCCAACCACCCCTAGTGACATGCCACAATTAAACCCGGCCCCATGATTTGCCATCCTAGTATTCTCATGACTGGTATTCCTAATCCTTATCCCAACTAAAGTTATAGCACATACCTTCAATAATGAGCCCAGCCCACAAACAGCAAAAAAACCAAAACTAGAATCCTGAAACTGACCATGATACTAAACTTTTTTGACCAATTTATAAGCCCCACATATATAGGCATTCCACTAATAGCCTTAGCCCTAACACTTCCATGAATACTTTACCCTACCCCCTCCTCACGATGAATAAACAACCGACTGCTTACCCTACAAGGATGATTTATTAACCGCTTCACCCAACAACTGTTCCTCCCAATTAATATTGGGGGACACAAATGAGCAATTTTATTAACGTCCCTAATACTATTTCTAATTAGTACCAACCTCTTAGGCCTCCTTCCCTACACATTCACCCCAACTACCCAACTATCATTAAACATAGGATTTGCAGTACCATTATGACTAGCCACTGTCGTTATGGGTGTACGAAACCAACCAACAGTAGCCCTAGGACACCTCTTGCCAGAAGGAACCCCCCTACCTCTAATCCCCGTTCTCATTATTATTGAGACAATTAGCCTATTTATTCGCCCACTAGCCCTGGGAGTACGACTCACAGCAAACCTCACCGCAGGGCACCTTCTTATCCAACTTATTGCCACTGCCGTATTTGTCTTACTACCTGTGATACCAACCGTAGCTATTTTAACAGCAACAGTCCTATTTTTACTAACCCTATTAGAAGTAGCAGTTGCTATAATTCAAGCCTATGTCTTCGTCCTACTTCTGAGCCTGTATCTACAAGAAAACGTATAATGGCACACCAAGCACATGCATTTCACATAGTTGACCCCAGCCCCTGACCACTTACAGGTGCAGTCTCCGCCCTCCTAATTACATCAGGAACTGCTATATGATTTCACTTCCAAAACACCATCCTAATAACAATAGGACTTATTCTCATATTACTAACAATATACCAATGATGACGAGACATCGTTCGAGAAGGAACATTCCAAGGACACCACACACCCCCCGTACAGAAAGGCCTACGATTTGGTATAATTTTATTCATCACCTCAGAAGTATTCTTTTTCCTCGGGTTCTTTTGAGCTTTCTACCACTCAAGCCTGGCCCCCACACCAGAACTAGGAGGATGCTGACCCCCAACAGGAATTACTGCTTTAGATCCATTTGAAGTACCATTATTAAATACAGCCGTCCTACTAGCCTCAGGGGTAACAGTTACCTGAGCCCATCATAGCATTATAGAAGGAGAACGAAAACAAGCCATTCAGGCCCTAGCCCTAACAATTATTTTAGGATTCTACTTCACCTTCCTACAAGCAATAGAATACTATGAAGCTCCATTCACAATCGCCGACGGAGTCTATGGCTCAACATTCTTTGTAGCCACGGGGTTCCACGGACTACACGTAATTATTGGCTCCACATTTTTAGCAGTGTGCTTCCTACGCCAAGTTAAATACCACTTTACATCAGAACATCATTTTGGATTCGAAGCTGCCGCATGATATTGACACTTCGTTGATGTAGTATGACTATTCCTATACGTCTCAATTTACTGATGAGGATCATAATTTCCCTAGTATCAACTTTAATACAAATGACTTCCAATCATTTAATCTTGGTTAAACTCCAGGGGGGAATAATGAACCCAATTATCTCCATCCTAATAATTACCTCTATTTTATCATGCATCCTAATCGTTGTATCATTTTGACTCCCACAAATAAACCCGGACTCAGAAAAACTTTCACCCTACGAATGCGGATTCGACCCTCTCGGGTCAGCACGACTTCCATTCTCAATCCGATTTTTCCTAGTAGCAATCCTATTTCTCCTTTTTGACCTAGAAATCGCGTTACTCCTCCCACTTCCATGAGGGAACCAACTTCCAGATGCCACCCAAACATTTTTTTGAGCAATATCTATCCTCATCCTTTTAACCCTAGGACTAATTTATGAGTGGGTCCAAGGAGGCTTAGAATGAGCTGAATAGACGATTAGTCCAATGAAAGACCACTGATTTCGGCTCAGTAGAACATGGTTCAACTCCATGATCGCCTTATGGCCCCCATTCACTTCAGCTTTACCCTAACATTTATCTTAGGATTCTCAGGTCTGGCCTTCCATCGAAAACACCTACTATCCGCCCTCTTATGCCTAGAAGCAATAATATTATCCATTTATGTAGCCATGGCCCTATGATCATTCCAAACAGGATCCACCGTTTTCTCTTCAGCACCAATGATACTACTAGCATTCTCTGCCTGCGAGGCCAGTGCAGGCTTAGCCCTTCTGGTAGCCACCTCCCGGACACACGGCACAGACCACCTAAAAAACCTCAATCTATTACAATGCTAAAAGTACTTATCCCAACTATTATACTCATCCCCACCACCTGATTAATTAGTAAAAAATGACTATGAACAACAATCACATACCAAAGCTTCACCATCGCCGCTATTAGTTTAACATGATTAAAATGAGATACAGAGACAGGATGGTCAACATCAAATCTATACTTAGCAACAGACCCCCTCTCAACTCCCCTACTAGTCCTATCATGCTGATTATTACCATTAATAATTTTAGCAAGTCAAAATCACATGGCCTCAGAACCAACTAACCGCCAACGATCTTACATCACTTTATTAATTTCCCTACAAATGCTACTAACACTAGCGTTTAGCGCAACAGAAATCATTATATTTTACATTATATTTGAAGCCACCCTAATTCCGACACTAATTATTATCACCCGCTGGGGAAATCAGACAGAACGACTGAACGCAGGAACATATTTTTTATTTTATACACTAGCAGGATCCCTCCCACTACTTGTTGCCCTGCTCACTTTACAAAAAGACATAGGGACACTATCAATACTTATTATACAGCACACTAAGCCCCTCACCTTCATCTCATGAGCCGATAAAATATGATGAGCAGGCTGCCTTGTGGCCTTCTTAATTAAAATGCCCTTATATGGAGTTCACCTCTGGTTACCCAAAGCCCACGTTGAAGCACCAGTAGCCGGATCCATGATTCTGGCCGCCGTTCTCTTAAAACTAGGAGGATATGGAATGATACGAATAATAATTATATTAAACCCATTAACGAAAGAACTAGCCTACCCATTCATCATCCTGGCCCTGTGGGGAATTATTATAACAGGATCAATCTGCCTTCGACAGACAGACCTCAAGTCCATAATTGCCTACTCATCCGTAAGCCACATAGGCCTCGTAGCGGGGGGGATTCTTATTCAAACCCCATGAGGATTTACAGGTGCAATCATTCTAATAATCGCCCACGGACTAGTATCATCTGCCCTATTCTGCCTAGCTAACACAAACTACGAACGAACCCATAGCCGAACACTATTACTAGCCCGAGGACTACAAATGATCCTTCCACTAATAGCCGCTTGATGATTCATTATTAACCTCGCCAACCTAGCACTACCCCCACTACCCAACCTAATAGGAGAAATTATAATTATCACAGCTATATTCAACTGATCGTACTGATCTATTATTATCACTGGCCTGGGGACACTAATTACAGCCGGGTATTCCCTATACATGTTCCTTATAACACAACGGGGGCCAACCCCAAACCACATTGTCGGATTAGAGCCCTCCCACACTCGAGAACACCTCCTCATCACTATACACCTTATCCCAGTAATTCTCCTTGTACTGAAACCAGAACTTATATGAGGATGATGCTTATGTAGATATAGTTTAACAAAAATATTAGATTGTGATTCTAAAGACAGAAGATAAAATCTTCTTATCTACCGAGAGAGCAAGCCCAAACCTGAAAAATTGCTAGTTTTTTAGGCCCGCAGTTGAAATCCGCGGCTCACTCGGCCACTAAAGGATAATAGCTCATCCGTTGGTCTTAGGAACCAAAAACTCTTGGTGCAACTCCAAGTAGTGGCTATGTACTCAACAGCACTAATCTTTAATTCGAGCCTTTTTACAATCCTAGCCCTCCTAACTTACCCAATTATTTTATCATTAAGTCCTACACCCGTAAAAAAAGACTGGACCACCACCCACGTTAAAACCGCCGTTCAAATAGCATTTTTCATTAGCCTAATTCCCCTATGCATCTACCTAGACCAGGGAATAGAAATAATTTCAACAAACTGACAATGAATTAACACAATAACATTTGACCTAAATACAAGCTTTAAATTTGACCAATACTCAATCATCTTCACCCCAGTAGCCCTGTACGTAACATGATCTATTCTAGAATTCGCCTCATGATACATGCACGCAGACCCCTACATTAACCGATTCTTTAAATACCTCCTTCTATTCCTAGTGGCAATAATTCTACTAGTTACCGCAAACAATATATTTCAACTATTTATTGGATGAGAAGGTGTTGGGATTATATCTTTCCTACTAATCGGGTGATGATACGGGCGAGCAGATGCTAACACCGCCGCTCTCCAAGCCGTTATCTACAACCGAGTAGGAGATATCGGGCTTATCTTAAGCATAGCCTGAATTGCAATAAACCTAAACAGCTGAGAAATTCAACAAATATTTATTGCCTCAAAAGAGATAGATTTAACATTGCCCCTAATAGGACTTATCCTGGCCGCAACAGGAAAATCAGCCCAATTCGGACTACATCCCTGACTACCGTCAGCGATAGAGGGCCCCACACCAGTATCTGCCCTACTTCATTCAAGCACTATAGTGGTTGCAGGAATTTTCCTACTAATCCGACTCCACCCAATAATAGAAAACAACCAAGCAGCCCTGACAACTTGTTTATGTCTAGGAGCACTCACCACCCTATTTACAGCCACTTGTGCACTAACACAAAATGATATCAAAAAAATCATCGCATTTTCAACATCCAGCCAGCTCGGACTAATAATAGTTACCATCGGACTAAACCAGCCACAACTAGCATTTTTACACATCTGTACCCACGCATTCTTCAAAGCCATACTATTCCTATGCTCTGGCTCAATCATCCATAGCCTAAATGACGAACAAGACATCCGAAAAATAGGAGGACTCCACAAAACACTCCCCCTTACCTCATCATGCATAACAATTGGGAGTCTTGCCCTCACAGGAACCCCCTTCCTAGCAGGCTTCTTCTCCAAAGACGCAATCATTGAAGCAATAAACACATCTTACCTTAATGCCTGAGCCCTCGCCTTAACGTTAATTGCCACCTCACTCACCGCTGTTTATAGCTTCCGAATCATCTTCTTCACCTCAATAGGACAGCCACGATCAACTCCACTCACACCAACCAATGAAAATAACCCCGCAGTCATAAACCCCATCAAACGACTAGCATGGGGAAGCATTATCGCCGGCCTCATTATTACATCAAACTTTTTACCAACAAAAACACCCATTATAACCATACCCGCCTCACTCAAACTTAGCGCCCTACTAGTAACTATTCTAGGACTAATAATAGCCATAGAACTAACCAATTTAACAAACAAACAATTTAAAATTACCCCAAACATTCCAGCACACAACTTCTCAAACATACTTGCCTACTTCCCAACTATTATTCACCGCATAGTCCCCAAACTAAACCTCGCTCTAGGACAGACAGCAGCCACACAACTGGTAGATCAAACATGATTTGAAAAAATTGGCCCAAAAGGAGTTACAGGCACCCAAATTCCTATAATCAAAATCATCAATAACCCACAACAAGGCTTAATTAAAGCCTACCTAGCTATATTCTTCCTAACAAACGCCCTAGTAATCCTAACAATAGCCCTATACTAACCACACTAACACTTACAAACCAGTACCAAAAATTTACATCAACCGAAGTATTGACCAAAACCACTGCACAACCCAGAAAATAATGGCAAGTTTACGAAAAAAACACCCACTACTCAAAATAGCCAACGACGCCCTAGTAGATCTACCAGCCCCATCCAATATCTCAGCTTGATGAAACTTTGGATCATTATTATTCCTATGTCTTATAGCACAAATCCTCACAGGGCTATTTCTAGCTATACACTATACGTCAGACATCACCACCGCCTTCTCCTCAGTAGCCCACATTTGCCGAGACGTCAACTACGGATGACTAATTCGGAGCCTACACGCAAATGGGGCCTCATTCTTCTTTATCTGCCTCTACATACACATTGCTCGAGGGCTCTACTACGGATCGTACCTATACAAAGAAACATGAAACATTGGAGTAGTCCTATTTCTGCTAGTAATAATAACAGCATTCGTGGGATACGTCCTACCATGGGGACAAATATCATTTTGAGGTGCTACAGTAATTACCAACCTATTATCAGCCGTCCCGTACATTGGAGACATACTAGTGCAATGAATCTGAGGGGGATTCTCAGTCGACAATGCGACTCTAACACGATTCTTCGCATTTCACTTCCTACTTCCATTTGTAGTAGCAGGTGCCAGCCTACTTCACATCATTTTTCTACACGAAACAGGGTCAAATAACCCCGTAGGTATTAACTCTGACGCTGACAAAATCCCATTCCACCCCTACTTCATATACAAAGACTTCCTTGGATTTACCATCATAATTGCAGCCCTTACAGCACTTGCCCTCTTCTACCCCAACCTGCTAGGGGACCCAGACAACTTCACCCCAGCAAACCCCATGGTTACGCCACCACACATTAAACCAGAATGATACTTCCTATTCGCATACGCCATTCTACGATCAATCCCCAATAAACTAGGAGGAGTACTCGCCCTACTATTCTCCATTCTAGTATTAATCGTCGTTCCAATTCTCCATACCTCAAAACACCGAGGACTGACGTTCCGGCCAGCCTCCCAAATCTTATTCTGAATCCTAGTGGCCGACATGATAGTACTAACATGAATTGGGGGAATACCAGTAGAACATCCATTTATCATTATTGGTCAGGTGGCCTCAGTACTCTACTTCACCTTATTTCTTGTATTAAACCCGTTAGTAGGCTGAATTGAAAACAAAATACTCAACTGATAACAGCCCTAGTAGCTTAACGTTAAAGCATCGGTCTTGTAATCCGAAGATTAAAGATTAAAATTCTTTCTAGCGCTTAAATACAGGAAAGGATCTAATCGCATTTCACATATGTACTATTATACATACTATGTATTATATTACATACACTAATGTAAAAGTAAATTACACATTCTATCTTACATAATCCTTATAATACCAAACAGGTCATTAAATCAGCATTAATCCTGTGAAAGAATATAATATGTTGAATATTACAGGTGCTTTAACAGGGTAGAAGAAGATAAATTACTTAATAGATAAACCATCTCTTATTAGTACATAATCCAAGATACACATAAAGCACTTAAATAAGACTAACATACTTTTCTAAATACAAGATAGATTACCAATAATCCCCATAACTTATTAAAAGGACGTCCTCATGAATGAATCAACACTAATTGCTATTAAAATAAAGATGTAGTAAGAAACCACCAACCAGTATAAATCGCGTGAATCTACTTAGTGAAAGGTCAAGGACAATAACTGTAAAAATCGCATTAAATGATCTATTACTGGCATTTGATTAATGGTGGAGTACATGGTACTCGTTACCCACCAAGCCGAGCATTAACTTATAGGCATTCATTCTTTTTTTGGTTTCCTTTCATTTGACATGTGCGACACCTTCTAAAAATCCAACTAAGGTTGAACACTTTGTTGACTGTAATGGTAAACGTCATTAGTGTTAGAAATACATTACTTAATAACCACATTAAAGTATATCAGGTGCATACATTACCGTTACTACCATCAGACATAACTGAGATTTCCCCCCCGCTAGAATTTCGTCAAACCCCCCTACCCCCCTCAACCCAAACAACCATATAATATCCTGCCAAACCCCTAAAACAGGAAAAGGCGTACCTGAGCCCCCACCTCCGCGATTAATCACGTAATTTACATTATTAAAAACAAATAAAATCTTAATTACCACAAACTATACTCATATCCTTACCTCACCCTAACTAAATAGTCAACCCCAACCAAAACATGAAAACTCCGCACGCCACCACGCCACCACGCCACCACGCCACCACGCCACCACGCCACCACGCCACCACGCCACCACGCCACCACGCCACCACGCCTGAGCCCCCACCTACTTACACAAACCAATTAACACTAAATAGCCCGCAAAGCCCCACGACTGCGCCCACGAGTTAACTCAAGAACTACAAAAAGAGTAAGCAAGAGGGCCCACCCACAAACAATCAACATTTCTCCTCCCAAATTATATATAAAAGAAACACCACTAAAATCCCCACGTAAAACAGACAAACTTTGATACTCATCAACAACTCCACAATAGTAATTAGACCGCCCACCTCCTATATATACCCCCAAAGACACAATTAAAAAGCAACCCACAACCCGCCCCAAAACAGACCAATCCCCTCAACCCTCCGGATAAGGCTCCGCAGCCAATGCCGCAGAATAAGCAAAAACCACCAACATCCCCCCCAAATAAATTAAAAAAAGGACTAGAGAAACAAAAGACCCCCCATAACCGGCCAAGATCCCACAACCACCTGCAGCCGCCAACACCAGCCCTAAAGCAGCAAAATAAGGAGAAGGGTTAGAGGCCACACCAATCACCCCGAGGACTAACATAATCAAGAATAAGAAGATAAAATAACTCATAATTCTTACTCGGATTTTAACCAAGACTAATGATACGAAAAACCACCGTTGTAATTCAACTATAAGAACCTAAATCACCTAACAACACATAAATCAAAGGGGAAAGATTTTAACTTCCATCCTTAACTCCCAAAGCTAAGATCATAAATTAGACTACCCTATGAAACTTTACATTATTTAATATACATTTCACATATGTACTATTATACATACTATGTATTATATTACATACACTAATGTAAAAGTAAATTACACATTCTATCTTACATAATCCTTATAATACCAAACAGGTCATTAAATCAGCATTAATCCTGTGAAAGAATATAATATGTTGAATATTACAGGTGCTTTAACAGGGTAGAAGAAGATAAATTACTTAATAGATAAACCATCTCTTATTAGTACATAATCCAAGATACACATAAAGCACTTAAATAAGACTAACATACTTTTCTAAATACAAGATAGATTACCAATAATCCCCATAACTTATTAAAAGGACGTCCTCATGAATGAATCAACACTAATTGCTATTAAAATAAAGATGTAGTAAGAAACCACCAACCAGTATAAATCGCGTGAATCTACTTAGTGAAAGGTCAAGGACAATAACTGTAAAAATCGCATTAAATGATCTATTACTGGCATTTGATTAATGGTGGAGTACATGGTACTCGTTACCCACCAAGCCGAGCATTAACTTATAGGCATTCATTCTTTTTTTGGTTTCCTTTCATTTGACATGTGCGACACCTTCTAAAAATCCAACTAAGGTTGAACACTTTGTTGACTGTAATGGTAAACGTCATTAGTGTTAGAAATACATTACTTAATAACCACATTAAAGTATATCAGGTGCATACATTACCGTTACTACCATCAGACATAACTGAGATTTCCCCCCCGCTAGAATTTCGTCAAACCCCCCTACCCCCCTCAACCCAAACAACCATATAATATCCTGCCAAACCCCTAAAACAGGAAAAGGCGTACCTGAGCCCCCACCTCCGCGATTAATCACGTAATTTACATTATTAAAAACAAATAAAATAATGTAAAT